ATGTGCATTATTTAAATAATGTAAATAGATACACTTTGGACTTAAAAATATACTACTCGAGGTTTTCCTGTTTCCGGGGGGTTTTCAGGAATGTTAGTGATCTCAGGAGTGTAGGGGGGTAGGGGGGTTTTACGCGCAAAAGCCCCAGGGGGCATCTTAGATATCTTAGGAGAAATATTCACCATTTATGCTCTTGATATCCTATTATGCAATTCTTTATGTAATGACTTTTCACCACTCATACTATTTCCTCGCGCGCAAGGAAATGTTCAACCTTATCTGTCATTACCGTGTGCACTCTGAAATGTCAATTGAAAGGAAACCAAAAAAGAGAACCAGTGACCCGCTGGAGTGAACGCCCGGCATGGTGGGTAACGAGGAGTATGTATTATCACCATTAACTTATGTAAGCGTCGATGAAAGTGGGAGGAGTAATATCAATCAATGGCCCTGAAGTAGGAACCAAATGCCAGGAATAATTCACTGTGTGAAACCCCCACGATAATTGCCCCTCACCCTCATTAAACGAATGCATTAAGAAATCAACTGATGGTCGGTTCTTACTACATTAAGATTCTGAGGTATGGCGGGATGTTGGACACTCGTATAACTTAACATATGGATTAAATGTGTTCGGTCTTAAATTTCGCCCGTCCCAGATTTCATTTTTTATTGAATAAAGCAGGACTGGCTTCATGTAAATCTTAGATCTTATGGTGTTATATGAGTGGTTTAAACCGAGGTATGCCGATAGAACATGTATGTCCTTGAATACCATTGAAATGGTACATATAATGTTATGGTGTTAATACATATATGTATATGCAAAGAGTAGTTTAGTTAAGAATACTAGCTTTGGGAGTTAGTGGTGGAGGTTAAAATCCTCTCTCTTTGAGCAATAGAGGGGATTTTAACCCCCGGCATCCGGTTTACAAGACCGGTGCTCTAAAACTGAGCTACTAGTGCTAAACCCACTCGAGGGCTTTGTTTTCTAACCACCCTGTTAGTGGGGTGATGACTAAGAATAGGGTGAAGTACAGGAGGGAGGCGACTTGACCGATGATGATGAAGGGGTGTTCGACGGGCATCCCGCCGATTCAGGTAAGAATGGCAACGTTGGCGATTAGGGTTCAGAACAGGAATTGAGTGAAGGGCCGGAAAGTTAGGCCTCGTTGTTTTGATGTGTGAAGTACTGGGACTACTATAAGTACAAGGATTGAGGCTAATAGGGCTAGTACCCCTCCTAGTTTATTAGGGATTGACCGTAGGATGGCATATGCAAAGAGGAAGTATCACTCTGGTTTGATGTGTGGGGGAGTTACAAGGGGGTTGGCAGGGGTGAAGTTGTCCGGATCTCCTAGAAGGTTGGGGGAGAATAGTGCTAATGAAGTGAGTGCGACAAGGACTGCTGCAAAGCCCAGAAGGTCTTTGTATGAGAAGTAGGGGTGGAATGAGATTTTGTCTACGTCCGAGTTTAAGCCGAGGGGGTTGTTAGACCCTGTTTCGTGGAGGAAGAGCAGGTGAATCATGGTCACTGCTGCAATAATGAAAGGAAGAAGGAAGTGGAATGCAAAGAATCGGGTAAGAGTGGCGTTGTCTACTGAAAAGCCCCCTCAAATTCATTGGACTAGCGTGTTCCCGACGTAAGGTACAGCAGATAGGAGGTTTGTAATAACGGTAGCACCTCAGAAAGACATTTGTCCTCAGGGTAGGACGTAGCCTACGAAGGCAGTCATCATTACCAGGAGAAGCAGTACAACTCCGATGTTTCAAGTTTCTTTATAAAGGTAAGAGCCGTAGTAAAGGCCTCGGCCGATGTGGAGGTAAATGCAAATGAAGAAGAAGGATGCGCCGTTTGCGTGGATGTTTCGAATCAGTCAGCCGTAGTTCACATCTCGGCAGATATGTGCGACTGATGAGAAAGCTGTGGCGATGTCGGAGGTGTAGTGCATTGCTAGAAAGAGTCCTGTTAGGATTTGGGTAATTAAGCAGAGACCGAGTAGAGACCCAAAGTTTCATCATACCGAAATATTAGAGGGTGCAGGGAGGTCAACTAATGCATTGTTAGCAATTTTTAGTAATGGGTGGGTTTTGCGGAGGCTTGCCATTAGGGGTTCTTGTAGTTGAATAACAACGGTGGTTTTTCAAGCCATTAGTCCTGGTTAGAGTCCTGGCAGGAATTATGACTTATATTATGTCTTTGTTTTTATTTGGTTTAGTATTAGGTTTAGTTGCAGTTGCTTCTAACCCTTCTCCCTACTTTGCTGCTTTGGGGTTGGTTGTGGTGGCAGGCTTAGGGTGTGGGGTTTTAGTGGGGCATGGGGGCTCTTTCTTATCTTTAGTCCTGTTTTTGATTTATCTGGGTGGGATGTTGGTTGTGTTTGCTTACTCAGCGGCTCTTGCTGCTGAGCCTTATCCCGAGAGTTGAGGGAGTCGGCCTGTTGCGGCATATATAGTTATGTACGTGGTGGGAGTAGCCTTGATCTCTGGTTTATTTTGAGGGGGCTGATACGAGTCTTCTTGGGTGTCGGTGGATGAGCTTGGTGAGTTTTCAGTCCTTCGGGGGGATGTAGGGGGTGTCGCATTAATGTACTCGTTGGGCGGGGGAATATTAGTTATTAGTGCCTGGGTCCTTCTTTTGACGTTGTTTGTGGTTCTGGAGCTAACGCGGGGGTTAAGCCGAGGCACTCTTCGGGCAGTTTAAAGGATAAAAATAAGTGTCGCCAGGGCAAGGGTCAGAAGGAAGAAGGTCAGGTAGGTTTTAATTATTCCTTGTTGGGTGTTGCTTGTGGTTGTGACGAGAGGGATATTGAGGGAGGCTACGGCTTTAGGGCCTGATTTCTCTAGTCAGGTTTGGTCTACTATTTGGCTAGCAATGGCTTGGCCTAGGGTAAGGTTAAGTTTTGGGGTGAATCGGTGAATTACTGCGGGGAAGAAGCCTAGCATGTTTGAGAAGTGGTGGAGTGCCAGTTGAGGGGTAGGTTTAAACTGTTTGCTTGTTAGTGAGGCTAGTTCCAGGGCCAGAAGTAGCCCAAGGATGGTTACTGTTAAGGCCGCCAGTTTGAGTAATGGAGGTATTGATATCACAGGGGTTTTCAGGGGGAGGATGTTTGAGGTAATAAGCAGTCCGGCAATAATGCTGCCTCAGGCTAGCCGTTTGATAGGGTTAATAACTGCGGGGTTGTTTTCGTTGATGGGTGAAAGTGAGTTGAATCGGGGGTGGCCTATGGATACATAGAAGACAACACGGAGGCTGTAGATGGCAGTAAAAGAGGTGGCTAGGAGTGTCAAGGCAAGGGCTCAGGCGTTAAGGTAGGATGTGTTTAGTGCTTCAATGATGGCATCTTTGGAGAAGAAGCCGGCTAAGAAGGGGGTGCCTGTTAGGGCAAGGCTTCCAACAGTGAGGCAGGAGGATGTGAAGGGGGTGAGGTGATGTATACCTCCTATTTTCCGAATGTCTTGCTCGTCGTTTAGGCTGTGGATAATTGATCCGGAGCAGAGGAAAAGCATTGCTTTGAAGAAAGCATGAGTGCAGATGTGTAGGAAGGCAAGTTGGGGCTGATTAAGCCCAATCGTCACCATTATTAGGCCCAGTTGACTTGATGTGGAGAAGGCAACGATTTTTTTGATATCGTTTTGGGTGAGGGCACATGTGGCTGTAAAAAGTGTGGTTAAGGCACCCAAGCAGAGACATGTTGTGAGGGCGAATTGGTTATTTTCTATCAGCGGGCTTATTCGGACTAGGAGGAAGATGCCTGCGACGACCATGGTGCTGGAATGTAGTAGGGCAGAGACCGGTGTGGGGCCCTCTATAGCAGAGGGGAGTCACGGGTGAAGTCCGAATTGGGCTGATTTGCCGGTGGCGGCAAGGATTAGCCCTAAGAGGGGGAAAGTAAGGTCCAGGTCTTTGGCAGCTGCAAACATTTGTTGCATCTCTCAGGAGTTGAGGTTCGTTGCTATTCATGCCATAGCAAAGATTAGCCCGATGTCTCCGACTCGGTTGTACAGGACTGCCTGGAGGGCAGCTGTGTTTGCATCTGCTCGGCCGTATCACCACCCGATAAGTAAGAAGGACATAATCCCTACGCCTTCCCATCCGATGAAAATTTGGAATATATTGTTTGCCGTCACTAGGATAATCATGGCAATGAGGAAGACAAGGAGATACTTGAAGAATCGGTTTATGAATGGGTCCGCGTGTATGTATCAGGATGCGAATTCTAGAATAGATCATGTGACGTAAAGGGCAATGGGGGTGAAAATAATTGAGTAGTGGTCGAATTTGAAGCTGATATTCACATCGAAGGTTAGGGTGTTTATTCAGTTTCAGTTGGTGACAATTGTTTCTGCCCCTTCATTAAGGAAAAGAAATAGAGGCAGCAGGCTAACAAAAAAGGCTAGTTTTACTGCTGTTTTGACCTGAATAAGGGCTCAATCGCTTTCCTGGGGCTTAGGGCTTAGGGTTGTGAGTACGGGGTAGATTAATAGTGCAAAGATAATGATTAAGCTCGAGGTTATTATAAGTGAGGTGGGATGCATAGCTGCTACTTGGATTTGCACCAAGAGTTTTTGGTTCCTAAGACCAACGGATGAGCTGTTATCCTTTAGGAGCGATGCGAGTGAGCCCAGGGGTTCAACCAAGGTGGCGAAGATTAGCAGTCTTCGTTGCTAGCGAGCCTCTCTCGGTGGATAAGGGGGTTTTAACCTCTGTTTTTAGAATCACAATCTAATGTTTTTGTTAAACTATATCTACAAGCGGCTCATCCTCAGATTAATTCAGGTTTTAGGATCAGGAGGATCAGTGGAAGCAGGTGGAGGGCTATTAGAAGGTGCTCTCGGGAGTGTGAGGGGTCTAGGGCAATAATGTGGGCTGGCAGTGGGCCTCGCTGAGTCATAAGGAATATGTAGAGTGAGTAGCCTGCGGTGATCAAAGTGCCGGCCCCTGTTAAAGCAAGCGTCCATCAAGACCAGCTAAATAGGGATGTGAGAATCATTAGCTCTCCTATTAGATTAGGGAGGGGAGGAAGGGCAAGGTTGGCAAGGCTAGCAATGAATCATCATGTTGTTATAAGGGGGAGGGCTATTTGCAGGCCTCGTGCTAAAACCATGGTTCGGCTGTGTGTGCGTTCGTAGTTGGTGTTCGCCAAACAGAAAAGGGCCGAGGATGTTAGGCCGTGCGCAATTATGAGGATTAGGGCCCCGGTAAAGCCTCATGGTGTCTGGATTAAAATGCCACCTACTACTAAGCCCATGTGGCTGACTGATGAATAAGCGATTAGGGACTTTAGGTCTGTTTGACGGAGGCAGATGGAACCTGTCATGATTACTCCCCACAATGCAAAGATAATAAAGGGGTAGCTTAGTTCCTTGGTGAGGGGTTCTAGCATAACCAGCATTCGTATTATACCGTAACCTCCTAGTTTCAGAAGAACTGCAGCAAGGATTATGGAGCCTGCAACCGGGGCTTCTACATGGGCTTTAGGGAGTCAAAGGTGGACGCCATATAATGGTATTTTTACTAGAAAGGCTACCAAGCATCCGGCTCATCATAATTTGTCTGCGTATGTGGTTAGTTGGAGAGGGTTAGAGTATTGAAGCGTAAGGAGGGAGAGAGTACCAGTACTGTTTTGAAGAAGCAATAGGGCAACAAGGAGTGGTAATGAGCCGGCAAGGGTGTAGAACAAAAAGTATGTGCCTGCGTTAAGCCGTTCTGTTTGGTTCCCTCAGCGAGTGATAAGAAATAGGGTTGGGATCAGAGTAGCCTCGAATATGACGTAGAACATAATAATTTCGGTGGCCCCAAAGGCTATAATTAGGAAGATTTGTAGAGATGTGAGGAGTGTGATGTATATTCGTTGTCGATTAATGGGTTCGAGGGCTGTGTGGTTCTGGCTGGCGAGGATCATAAGGGGGAGAAGCCAGCAGGTAAGTACCAGGAGGGGGGTGGATAGAGGGTCTGTTGCCATGTATGGGCTGAGAAAGGACCAGCCTGTTTCCGACAGATTCTTTAGTCAGGCTAAGCTGGCAAGTGCAATCAGTAAGCTGTGGAGTAAGGTTGTGGGCCACAGTCATTTGGCAGGGGTTAACCAGGTCGTGGGGACTAGCATAAGGGTTGGAACGAGAATTTTTAGCATTGTAGGAGGTTTAGGCTTTGGAGGCGGTCAGTTCCGTGGGTTCGGGCGGTGGCTACCAGAAGAGCGAGACCTGCGCTTGCTTCACAAGCTGAAAATGCCAGCAGGAGTATGGGGGAGGCTGAGAAGTGGGTGGTGCTTAGTTGAAGGGCCCATAAGGAAAGTGCGATGAATAGGGAAAGCATTATTCCTTCTAAACATAGGAGGGCGGAGAGAAGATGGGTTCGGTGAAATGCTAGTCCTGTTAATCCTAGTATAAAGGCTGAAGAAAAGGTAAAGTGAACGGGGGTCATTAGGTAATTATGGACTTTAACCACAAGTTTTTGAGCCGAAATCAAATGTTTTTATTAAACTAATAACCTATTCAGCTCATTCTAGTCCGCCTTGGAGTCACTCATAAATTAGCCCTAAAGTGAGAAGTGCTAGAACAGCGGAGGCTCAAACGAATGTGAGCAGGGGTGATGACAGTTGGTCCCCTCATGGAAGCGGGAGGAGAAGTGCAATTTCTAGGTCAAAGAGAAGGAAGAGGATTGCAACGAGGAAGAATCGGAGGGAAAAGGGTAGTCGGGCTGAACCCAGGGGATCGAATCCACATTCGTAGGGGGAGAGTTTTTCGTAGTCAGGGCTTATTTGAGGGAGTCAGAAGGAGACGATGGCCAGGACGGTGGAGAGTACAATAGCGATGGCGATAATTGTTGTGACTAAATTCATTATCTTTCCTTGGATTTTAACCAAGACCTTGTGATTGGAAGTCACTAATACTTACTTTAGTACTAGAAAGATTATGAGCCTCATCAGTAGATGGAGATGTATAAGAATAGTCAAACAACGTCTACAAAGTGTCAATATCAGGCAGCTGCTTCGAATCCGAAGTGGTGTTCAGATGTGAAGTGATATTGAATTTGTCGGAGTAGGCAGATGGCTAGAAAGGTGGAGCCAATAATAACATGGAGTCCGTGGAAACCGGTTGCAACAAAGAATGTGGACCCATAAACTCCGTCTGCAATTGTAAAGGGGGCTTCGTAGTATTCTATAGCTTGGAGGAAGGTGAAGTAAAAGCCGAGGATAATTGTTAGGAATAGAGATTGAATTGCTTGTTTCCGTTCGCCTTCTATAATGCTGTGGTGGGCTCAGGTGACTGTTACCCCTGAGGCAAGTAAAACGGCTGTGTTAAGTAGGGGGACTTCAAATGGGTCGAGGGTGGTGATGCCTGTAGGGGGTCAGCAGCCTCCTAGTTCAGGGGTGGGCGCAAGGCTTGAGTGATAGAAGGCTCAGAAGAACCCTAGGAAAAAGAAGACCTCGGAGGTAATGAAGAGGATCATACCGTATCGAAGTCCTTTTTGGACAGGGGGTGTATGATGTCCCTGAAATGTGCCTTCTCGTACGATGTCTCGCCATCATTGGTATATTGTTAGAAGAAGAAGGGCTAAGCCAAGGGTTATTAGTGTTGTGGAGTGGAAGTGGAATCAAATTGCGAGACCTGATGTTATTAGTAGGGCGGCAACTGCGCCTGTTAAAGGTCAGGGGCTGGGGTCAACTATGTGGTATGCGTGTGCTTGGTGGGCCATTAGACGTTTTCTTGTAGGTAGAGGCTTAAAAGAAGGACAAATACGTATGCCTGGATCATAGCTACGGCGACTTCTAGGAGAGTTAGTAGGAACAGAAGGGCTGCTGTAAGAATTGCTACTGTAGGTATTAAGGGGAGAAGGACAAAGGCAGCTGTAGCAATTAGTTGAATTAGGAGGTGGCCGGCTGTGAGGTTGGCGGTCAATCGGACTCCTAGGGCAAGTGGGCGGATAAATAAGCTAATTGTTTCGATAATAATTAGGACTGGAATTAAGGGGGTTGGGGTTCCTTCTGGTAGGAGGTGGCCTAGCGCAATAGTTGGTTGGTTTCGCATGCCAATAATTACTGTTGCTAGTCAAAGCGGTACTGCAAGGCCCATGTTTAGGGAGAGTTGCGTGGTTGGTGTAAAGGTGTAGGGGAGCAGCCCTAACATGTTAAGGGTGATGAGGAAGAGTATTAAAGAAGTTAGGAGAAGTGCTCATTTATGACCGCCTGGGTTTAAAGGTAAGAGAAGCTGTTGGGTGAATCGATTAATAAATCAGTTTTGGAGGGTCAATAGTCGGTTGTTTAGTCATCGGGTTGAAGGTGTTGGGAAGAGGGTTCAAGGGAGGGTTAGGGCGAGGGCTATTAGAGGAATGCCTAGGTATGAGGGGCTCATAAATTGGTCAAAAAAGCTTAATGTCATGGTCAGGTTCAGGGTTCTGCTTTAGGTTTTTCGGTGCTTTGAGGTGTTGGCTCGTTTGGGAAAGTGTGAGCTATAACCTTTGGGGGAAGAATGGTTAAGAAGACTAGTCATGAGAAGACTAGAATAGCAAATCAAGGCGCGGGGTTGAGTTGAGGCATGTCACTAAGGGTGGTCGGGACTCACCAGTCTTTAGCTTAAAAGGCTAACGCTACGGCCCTATTTAGCTTCTTAGCGAAGCGTCTTCAAGTATCAGAGATGATCAATTTTCAAAATGCTCTAAGGGAACTGCTTCTACTACAATAGGCATGAAGCTGTGGTTAGCACCGCAGATTTCGGAGCATTGTCCGTAGAAAACTCCTGGGCGGGATGTGATGAAGGCTGTTTGATTTAGTCGGCCGGGAACTGCGTCTATTTTAATACCTAGGGCTGGGACAGCTCAGGAGTGTAGTACATCTTCGGCGGAGACTAAGACCCGGATGGGGGACTCAACGGGGATCACCATTCGATGGTCTGCTTCTAGGAGGCGGAATTGTCCAGGGGTAAGGTCTTGTGTGGGAATCATATATGAGTCAAATCCGAGGTCTTCGTAGTCAGTATACTCATAGCTTCAGTATCATTGGTGGCCCATGGCTTTAATTGTGAGATGGGGGTCATTAATTTCGTCCATAAGGTAGAGAATACGAAGAGAGGGAAGAGCAATCATAATTAGAATGACTGCTGGGAGGATGGTTCAGATAATTTCGATTTCTTGGGAGTCTAAGATATATTTGTTGGTTAGTTTAGTGGAGACCATCGCAACAATGATGTAAAGTACTAGTGTACTAATTAGGAACACAATTATTAGGGCGTGGTCGTGAAAATGAAGAAGTTCTTCTATAACAGGTGAAGCTGCGTCTTGAAATCCTAGTTGTGAGGGATGTGCCATTAGTTAGTCAAGACACGCGGGGGTTTAACCCACAATTCTGCCTTGACAAGGCAGTGTAATAGCTATTTTACTAGTGTCTTATGAAGAAAGTGACAGAGCGGTTATGTGGTTGGCTTGAAACCAGCCTACGGGGGTTCAATTCCTCCCTTTCTCGGTTAGTTTGATCGGACTTGGACAAATGCGGGCTCCTCGAATGTGTGGTAAGGGGGAGGGCAGCCGTGTAGTCACTCTACGTTAGTCATAGTTAGTTCTACTGCAAGAACTTCACGTTTGGCAGCAAATGCTTCTCAAATAATAAATAGGAACATGATTACTGCCACAAGAGAGACAAGGGATCCAATAGAGGAGACCGTGTTTCACAGGGTGTAGGCGTCGGGGTAGTCTGAGTACCGTCGAGGCATTCCTGCTAGGCCAAGGAAGTGTTGGGGGAAGAACGTTAAATTGACTCCTAGGAACATAACCGCAAAGTGGATTTTTGTTCAAGTGCTGTGAAGAGTGTAACCTGTAAACAGGGGGAATCAGTGTACGAAGGCGGCAACAATGGCAAATACAGCTCCCATTGACAGGACATAGTGGAAGTGGGCTACTACGTAGTATGTGTCGTGAAGGACAATGTCTAGGGATGAGTTGGCTAGAACAATTCCCGTTAACCCCCCTACCGTAAAGAGGAAAATGAAGCCAAGGGCCCATAGAAGTGGGGTCTCTCATTTGATTGCGCCTCCGTGAAGAGTTGCTAGTCAACTAAAGACTTTAACCCCTGTGGGGATGGCAATAATCATAGTAGCAGATGTGAAGTAGGCACGTGTGTCTACGTCCATACCGACTGTAAACATATGATGGGCCCAAACAATGAAGCCTAGAAGGCCAATTGCTATCATAGCTCATACCATGCCCATGTAGCCGAAAGGTTCTTTTTTACCAGAATAATAGGCTACAATGTGGGAGATCATACCAAACCCGGGGAGAATAAGAATATATACCTCTGGGTGGCCGAAGAATCAGAACAGGTGTTGGTAGAGAATTGGGTCTCCTCCTCCTGCTGGGTCAAAGAAGGTGGTGTTTAAGTTTCGGTCTGTAAGAAGCATTGTAATCCCTGCAGCAAGTACTGGGAGAGAGAGGAGCAGGAGAACAGCCGTAATTAGTACAGCTCAGACAAACAGAGGTGTCTGGTATTGGGAAATAGCGGGAGGTTTCATGTTGACAATGGTTGTAATAAAATTAATTGCTCCCAGGATTGAGGAAACCCCTGCGAGGTGGAGGGAAAAGATGGTTAGGTCAACAGACGCCCCCGCATGTGCGAGGTTACCAGCTAGTGGGGGATACACTGTTCAACCGGTACCAGCCCCTGCTTCTACTCCAGATGAGGCAAGGAGGAGAAGGAAAGAGGGAGGAAGTAGTCAAAAGCTCATATTATTCATTCGGGGGAATGCCATGTCGGGGGCCCCAATCATTAGTGGGATCAGTCAATTTCCAAATCCCCCAATCATAATTGGCATTACTATAAAGAAAATCATTACGAATGCATGCGCCGTAACGATTACGTTGTAAATTTGGTCGTCTCCAAGAAGTGCGCCTGGTTGGTTTAGTTCTGCTCGAATGAGCAAGCTTAGGGCTGTGCCTACTATTCCGGCTCAAGCACCAAATACTAGATAAAGGGTGCCGATGTCTTTGTGATTAGTCGAGAAAAATCAACGTGTGATTGCCACAGGTAAGATGGCTGAGTTTTTAAGCGGTGGATTGTAGCCCCATAAACAGAGGTTTGAGTCCTCTTCTTACCAAGCTCTGAGGTGTTTTACATATCAGATTGCAAATCTGAAGAAGTAGGCTAGTCGCCTACCGGGGCTTTCCCCGCCTATTAGCTGCTGAGCTAGGCGGGGAAAGTTAGATGGATGCTCGCTGGTTTGGGCGCTTAGCTGTTAACTAAGATTTTGTAGGATCGAGGCCTACCTATCTAGAAAGGCTTTAGCTTAATTAAAGTGTCTGTTTTGCATGCAGGAGATGTGGGGTAATGTCCCGCAAGTCTTACAGGGACTGGGAGATTCTCACTCCCACTGAGGGCTTTGAAGGCCCTTGGTCTGGATTGTTAGCCTAAGTCTCTTAAAGGGTTAGTACAGCTATCATGGCTGGGGTTAAGGGCAGGAGTGAGAGAGTGGCCATGGTTGAAATAGCGAGTGGAAGGGTAAGTTGTGACGTCTGGAGCCGTCAGGGGGTAATCCCACTTAGGTTGTTAGGGGAAATAGTGAGGGTCATGGCGTATGTTAGGCGTAAATAGAAGTATAGGCTTAGCAGGGCGGTTAGGGCAGCTAGGGTCGCTGTGGGGGCGAGGTCTTGTTTAGTTAGTTCTTGTAGGATCAGCCATTTTGGTATGAAACCGGTTAAAGGGGGGAGGCCCCCCAGGGACAAGAGGACCAGGGGTGCGAGTGATGTGAGTGCGGGGGCTTTCGCTCAGGAGGTGGCAAGTGTATTAATATTTGTTGATTTGTTTAGTTTGAATACCAGGAATGTAGAGAATGTCATAACAAAGTACGTTAGGAGGGTGAGAAGGGTGAGGGAGGGGGAAAACTGAAGTACCAGGACCATCCAGCCAAGGTGAGCAATTGATGAGTAGGCAAGAATTTTTCGTAGTTGGGTCTGGTTTAGTCCCCCTCACCCCCCGACTAGGGTGGAGGCAAGCCCAAGGGCTACGAGGATGGTTGAATTGGTGGGTTGGATTTGCAGTAATAGGGCGAAGGGGGCGAGTTTTTGTCAGGTCGACAGGATTAGTCCGGTGGTAAGGTCTAATCCTTGAAGGACTTCGGGTAGTCAGGAGTGTAAAGGTGCTAGCCCGATTTTTAGGGCTAGAGCAATGGTAATCATGGTTACGGGGAGAGGGTGGGATATCTGTTGGATGTCCCATTGTCCGGTAAGTCAAGCGTTAGTTGTGCTTGCAAAGAGTAGTATGGCGGCCGCTGTTGCTTGGGTGAGGAAATACTTGGTGGTGGCTTCAACTGCCCGTGGGTGGTGGTGTTGGGCTATGAGTGGGATGATAGCGAGGGTATTTATCTCTAGCCCCATTCAGGCGAGCAGTCAGTGTGAGCTTGCGAATGTAATTGTAGTTCCTAGGCCTAGTCCAAATAAAAGGGTGGCTAAGATGTACGGGTTCATTAGTAAAGGAAGGAGTTTAACCAACATGTTTGGGGTATGGGCCCAAAAGCTTAATTAGCTGACTTTACTAGGAAGTGGTGTAGTGGAAGCACTGAGAGTTTTGATCTCTCCAGGTAGGGTTCGAACCCCTTCTTTCTAAGGAGTTGGGGGGACTTTAACCCCCATGTTTCACTCTATCAAAGTGGCCCTTTGGTTCAGGCACAACTCCGGGTTATAGTTGGGGAGGGAGTCCTGCGAAAGCAATGGGAAGCGCAAGGTGTCAAATTACTAGGGCGAGTGTGAGGGGAAGGAAGTTTTTTCAGATTAAGTGCATGAGTTGGTCATACCGAAATCGGGGGTAAGAGGCTCGGACTCATAAGAAGACGACTGAAAGTAGTGCTGCCTTAGTTATTAGGTTAACCGCAGTGAGCTCTGGGATTGTTGGAATGTGGGAGGCTCCTAAGAAGAGGGTGGCGGAGAGGGTGTTCATGAGTAGGATGTTAGCGTATTCTGCTAGGAAAAACAGAGCGAAAGGTCCTCCTGCGTACTCTACGTTAAAGCCCGAGACTAGCTCTGATTCTCCTTCAGTAAGGTCAAAGGGGGCACGGTTGGTTTCTGCTAGGGTTGAAATGTACCATATTGCGGCGAGAGGTCAGGCTGGAAGGATCAGTCAGACGCTTTCCTGAGCGATGTTGAAGGTTTGAAGTGTAAAGCCGCCAGTAAAAATGATGGCGTTTAGGAGAATGAGGCCCAGGCTAACTTCGTAGGAGATGGTTTGGGCTACGGCTCGGAGGGCTCCGATGAGGGCATACTTTGAGTTGGATGCTCACCCTGAGCCCAGGATTGAGTAGACGGCGAGGCTGGAAAGGGCTAGAATGAATAGGATACCTAGATTTAAGTCAATAACTGGGTACGGCAGAGGTATTGGGGCTCACAGGATAAGGGCAAGTGTTAGGGCTAGTATTGGGGTTAAAATAAATAGTAAAGGTGAGGAGGTAGAGGGTCGTACGGGCTCTTTGATGAAGAGTTTTACTCCGTCTGCGATCGGTTGAAGAAGGCCATAAGGGCCTACGATGTTTGGGCCTTTCCGCAATTGTATATAGCCTAGCACTTTTCGTTCGAGGAGGGTTAGGAAGGCGACCGCTAGTAGGACGGGCACAATAAAGGTCAGGGGGTTAATAATATGGGTGATGAGTGTTGAAATCATAGTTAAGGAGAGGACTTGAACCTCTGTGGAAAGGGCTTAGGTCTTTTGCAATGTCCGGGCTCTGCCACCTTAACATGCCGTTCTCTCAGGCACGGGGGTACGCCCTTTTGCCTATTTTATCTGTCTTCATTAGGTGGGGGTGAGGCATACCTAAGGCATGGGCCTCTTCTTTTCGGTCCTTTCGTACTAGAAAAGATCGTGTCATAGATAGAAACTGACCTGGATTGCTCCGGTCTGAACTCAGATCACGTAGGACTTTAATCGTTGAACAAACGAACCCTTAATAGCGGCTGCACCATTAGGATGTCCTGATCCAACATCGAGGTCGTAAACCCCCTTGTCGATATGGGCTCTAAAAGGGGATTGCGCTGTTATCCCTAGGGTAACTCGGTCCGTTGATCGGCTTTGCCGGATCTTAATGGTCAGAATTTCTGTTTGCTAGAGTGGGAACTCTCGGCTGTAAGAGGAAGTGCTCTCATTCCACGTGGGGGTTTTGTGTTTCCCCGCGGTCGCCCCAACCAAAGACATTAGGGCAGGGTTCATTTAGTTTGGCCCTTTGTTTAGGGGTGTTTGACATGATCTGCTTTGGTGTCTAAAGCTCCATAGGGTCTTCTCGTCTTATGTGTAAATCCCCGCTTCTGCACGGGGAGATCAATTTCATTGACTCGAAAAAGGAGACAGCTAAGCCCTCGTCATGCCATTCATACAGGTCTCCATTTAAAAGACAAGTGATTGCGCTACCTTCGCACGGTCAAAATACCGCGGCCGTTAAACTTATAGTCACAGGGCAGGCGGGACCTCTTATTCATTAGTTTTGCAAGAGGCGATGTTTTTGGTAAACAGGCGAGGCTTCATGTGTTTGCCGAGTTCCTTCTCTTTCTTTTAGTCTTTCCAGGGGTGCACACCAGTGTAGGGTTAACGGTTATTCTAGTTGGATGGTTTTCTGGTTGTTTGGTCTGTCGTTCAGTTCCCTCTTTGTTTGGGGCCGTTAATACTCGGCGGGGTGTCCGTTCCGATTTACATGTGTGCTGGGAGAGAGGCAGGGCTCTCTTATTACTCATATTAGCATGGTCGCTCCCATGTTTGCATGGGACGGCCTGATAGGTCTAGGGGTTTAAGATTGAGTTATCAGGATAGGAAGGGGTAAGTGTATGTCTGAGCTTTAACGCTTTCTAAGGGGGTGGCTGCTTTTAGGCCTACTCGAACATGTCTCCCTTGGTTTGATTATGATCTTTATCCTCCTGTAAAAGTTGTGTCTTGTATCAAAGGGGCTGTACCCCCTTTGATTAACTCTCTCGGTTTCTTTAGGTGTCAAAAGGGGGTTAAGACGGAGGGTGAAGAAAGAAGCCGGGAGGCTGAACTTCTATCCAATTCTCAGGCAACCAGCTATAACTAGGCTCGGTAGGTCTGTCACCACTACTCGAAGCTCTTCCCACTCTTTTGCCACAGAGACGGGTTTGCCCTATTAATAGGCTGTCTTGGAGTAGCTCACCTAGTTTCGGGGGGTCAAACTAAAGTGCTCTTCGCTTGGGGTTACTGGCTAAATCATGATGCAAAAGGTACGAGGTTAAATCTCTGCTTTTTTGTGCTTTACTGGGTTGTTTCATTTCTCTTTCAGCGTTCCCTTGCGGTACTTTTTCTGTTGCTCCAACGGTTCCTTTTCTATCGCCTGTACTAGGGAGGAAAAATGGTTTGTTTAATAAATTTTGGTGTATTTGGGGTTATTGAGGGGGTTGTGTTGTTTTTGGTTGGTGGGGCTAGCTGCTGGGCGTCAGGGTAATCCGATTTGCACGGATGACTTCTCAGTGTAAGGGAGATGCTTTTCTGTCTTAGCTATACTCTGATTTTTCCAAGTGCACCTTCCGGTACACTTACCATGTTACGACTTGCCTCCCCTTTGCAGCTGTGGGGTTTTAGTTATGTGTTTACATACGCTTGGGGAGAGTGACGGGCGGTGTGTGCGCGCTTCAGGGCCGATTTCAGCGGAACGCTCTATTTTCTGCTTACTGCTAAATCCTCCTTCAGTATACGTGTTTCAGCGTATCGTTCGTATTCTCTGTATTAGAGAATGTAGCCCATTTCTTCCCTTTTCATACGCTACACCTCGACCTGACGTTTTGGGCTGTGCCAATTTTGCTTACTATGAGGCCTTCACAGGGTAAGCTGACGACGGTGGTATATAGGCGGGTTAAACAAGAAAAGGTGAGGTTGAACGGGGGTTATCGGTTCTAGAACAGGCTCCTCTAGGTGGATCTAAAGCACCGCCAAGTCCTTTGGGTTTTAAGCTAATGCTCGTAGTACCCGGGCGGGTAATAGGTGTAGTAAATTACCAATGTTTAGGGCTAGGCATAGTGGGGTATCTAATCCCAGTTTGTGCCTTAGCTTTCGTGGGATCAGATAGTATAAAGCCACTTTCGTGGTTGAACTTCTTACCTTCGGATGCGTATAACAGCTCTGAGGGCGTTCGGCTTTAGTATCTAGTTTGTCTTAACCACTCTTTACGCCGGTGTCTATCAACTTGGGTCTCTCGTATAACCGCGGTGGCTGGCACGAGGTTTACCGACCCTCTTAGCTTTAACTAAGTCAAGTTTTCACTTATGGCTTAATGTTTATCACTGCTGAGTTCCCTTGAGGGTGTGGCTAAGCAAGGTGTCGTGGGCTAAGTAAGATGTGCCTGATACCAGCTCCTTGTTCCCAGATAGGGAACTGTAGGGCATTCTCACAGGGGTGCGGATACTTGCATGTGTAAGTTTAGCTAAAGTCGATAGTAAAGTCAGGACCAAACCTTTGTGCCTGCGGAGCTTTCTAGGGCTCATCTTAACATCTTCAGTGTCATGCTTTAATTAAGCTACGCTAGC